TTTACTGTAATTCGACATTACAATGATAAGAACATGATATAATCACGCTCTGTAGGATTTGAACCTACGGCATCGGGTTTTGGAGACCCGCGTTCTACCGAACTGAACTAAGAGCGCTTTCCTATGACATGGCAGGGGATAGAATTAAACTAGAAAGAAAAGGATTTTTCCCCTACCCCACCCCAACCCAATCTATTAGTTAGCATGCATCACAGTATTCTAAAATATTAGAATATGTCTAACTTGAGTCAACCTAGATGGATTTCCCGTTACTACCTATAAGAAAAGTAATATGGTAGGGATGACAGGATTTGAACCTGTGACATTTTGTACCCAAAACAAACGCGCTACCAAGCTGCGCTACATCCCTTTCCATCAGTTGTACTATGTCATAGTACAGAATCCCTGTCCTGTTTTCCAATATTATGATTTCCCCTATCCTATAGATAATACTATTTCTCTTGCCATTTCTTCTTTTTGGTTTCTTATAGTTATAATAATAAACATATAAACATATATAAAGAAAGAATCTTTTTTGGAATGCTAGAGAAGAAGAGATCCCTTTTTGTAATTCTGTTTTAGGAACAGGTGGATCTCATTTACCGGATTATTCTACCTCACTTTTTTAGTTAGGAGATTCTGTGTACAAATACAAGTGACCTTTAACTATATCTAACTATAGAAATAGTTATTCTATTATAGTTAGATGCGTCCATCTGATAATATGTCATATGTATTATAATAATAAAAAAAAGGAGGCTTTGCAATGCGAGATATAAAAACATATCTCTCCGTGGCACCCGTGTTAGCTACTTTATGGTTCGGTTCTTTAGCGGGTCTATTGATAGAGATCAATCGTTTATTCCCAGATGCGTTGGTATTCCCCTTTTTTTCATTCTAGTTTGGGGATGGAAGGGAGTGAAGAAGATTATAGATACTCAAAATTCTTTGTTACAAATTTCCTTATTTGGTTGAGCTAAGAAGGAAAGAAAAAAGTGGATTGAACCCCAGCGAAGCTCGGGCTCAGGATAGAATTAATCGGGGGAGATCAAAGAAAAAATGTGGTTTTAGGGCACAAAATGTTTGAGACCACACAAGATAGTAAATGAAATACTGAGATTAAAAAATAGTTGATAGTTAGAAAAAATTGTATTACTTTAGTATTACTCCATTGATGGAAATAAAATCTTTTCCAATTCGATTTTATGTTAGAAACTTCGATTTCTTTTTTGCTCCCCTTTTTTTGATTCAGGTAAAAAATAGAAGAGTTGAGTAAATCCAAAATGTAAAGGAGGTTCATGGCCAAGGGGAAAGATGCTAGAGTAATAGTTCTTTTGGAATGTACCAGCTGTGCCCGAAATGGTTTCAATAAACAAAAAAAACCATCGGGCGTTTCAAGATATATTACTCAAAGGAATCGACACAATACACCCAGTCGATTAGAATTGAGAAAATTTTGCCCGTATTGTCACAAGCATACGATTCACGGAGAGATAAAGAAATAGAGTGAGTAGAGCATCTGTGTCGTGTCCCCTTTTGAAATTAAGTAAGGAAAAGGAAGAAATAACATATTATATATATATAAATCAAATCCTATTTCCGTTGGGTTGGATCCGAAAAAATAAATAAATAAATGAAGAAATCAAATAAAATAGGATTTTAGAGATAAGGAATGAACTATGGATAAAACCAAGCGACCCCTTCGTAAATCCAAACGATCTTTTCGTAGGCGTTTGCCCCCACCAATTGGATCGGGGGATCGAATTGATTATAGAAACATGAGTTTAATTAGTCGATTTATTAGTGAACAGGGAAAAATATTATCTAGAAGAGTCAACAGATTGACCTTGAAACAACAACGATTAATTACTATTGCCATAAAACAAGCTCGTATTTTATCTTCGTTACCTTTTCTTAATAATGAAAAACAGTTTGAGAGACCTGAGTCAATCCCTAAAACCGCCGGCCCTAGTATCAGAAATAAATAGGCCTACTTCTGAAGAAAAAAATGTTAATTGGAACTCAAACTTCGATTTAAGTTCTTTTGGAAAAAGCCGAGATATTTTATTGTCACGTCGTAATAGAAAAAAAGAATCGGTTAAGAAGAAATCTTTTTTTTTTTAAGGTGTTGGTTCATTCTTTCTCTTAGCATATGAATTTATACTGTACCTCCCCGGAGTTCATTCTCCGGGGAATTCCGTTTAAATCATTCCGTTAAACTCTTCACATTCTCCCGATTTGATGATCTCATTAGAAATCATGTAAAAACAATTCGTATTTGATATAGCTATTTGTGCAAGTATTTTACGATTTAGCAGCAATTGTCTCTTGTACAAATCGTGTATTAATCGACTATAACTATAGGATACCCCACCCCCCCGGATTACAGCATTTATCCGAGTGATCCACAAACGGCGAAAATCTCTCTTTTTCCGGCCTCTATCCCGATGAGCAGAAACCAAAGCTCTCATTTTCTGCTGAGTAATAGTTCGAGTAAGTCTTGAATGAGCCCCTCGAAAAGTTGATGCAAATAAACAAATTTTTGTTCGGCGCCTGCGAGCTATATATCCTCGTCTAACTCTGGTCATTGAATCAAATAAAACTTTGATGAATAACTAATTGATTTTTTTCTTTCAGTCATTCTTACCCCTCCCTAGTTTAATAATTAATAACAAAACGGATTATTCCGATGTATAAAATATAAATTCCAATGGCTTTTGCTACTATGACCTTCCCAACCACTATTTTTCTATTTCTTTCAACTCTTTTCTATTTCTTTCGAACATTTCACCTCCAAACAAGAAATTGGACCAATACAATATAAATAGAATATTGTATTGGGCATAAAAAAAAATAGTAATTTAAGTATAAGTAATGGTAGTAAATTACTAAAAACTAAAAAAAAATAGTGGCTTCCATCGTTTCTATGGTCACTTCTTAAACGGTGAGGCCCCCTCTATACACCGGAGCCCCTTCCTCATTTAATCAAAGTTATTGGGAACTTGTACAGTTCACACAAACCTTTTGGCTCTACCCATGAATTATCGAGTAATAGGTCTTTTCACAATGAAGATCTATCCATACAGTAACGGCATTTAATTAGGAAGGTTGGCTAGGTAGCTGGCCCTCTTAGTCCGTTCTTGCAAGAGTCGGAACAAAATCTTCCCGCTTTTTAAATACTATTTTCCCGCTTAATGGATAACCATTGCTACCAGTGGGGAATTGCTTTTCAACTCCAATTGAATTGATTGGATTTACACCAATGGAAGCCATAAATTCCCTAAAATATAGGATAGATCTCTATTTTTAGATAGTGAATAGGGTTCCGGGCTCATGGATTCTATCCTATTCATTGCTACCGATCATTGATACTGGGAAAATCGTATTGTTTGCTTCAGCTCATGATCTAAACGAGTCGCACATACACCCTAGTACATGTTCCTCGGCGCTGAGGACACCCCCGAAGAGCAGGGGATTTCGTGACATTTCGGATTGGCTGTCTTGTGTTTCTAATAAGTTGTTTAATAGTTGGCATCTTGAATTCTGAATCGTATACCGAATGGGCTGGTTTAGATTCATCCTAACCGGATGATTATGAAGTATTTCATACTTCAAGTAATTTGACTGGGGTAAGAAAAAGGAAAAAATACGAAATTACAGATTATTTGAATTATGGCTCGAAACAGGATTGCAGGTTTATGTGAAATTCCCGCTATTTTCGACGGCTACAAGATCAACAATGCCATGAGCTTGGGCTTCTGTTGCTGACATAAAGACATCTCTTTCCAGGTCTTCAGATACAACCCATAAGGGGTTGCCTGTTCTTTGTACATAAACCCTTGTGAGGGTTTCGCGGAGTTTCAGTAATTCTTCCGCTTCCAGGATAAATTCTCCTGTAGGTGCCTCATAAAAAGAACTAGCAGGTTGGTGGATCATAACCCTGATGATATAAGATAATAAAAGGTTCTTCTGCCTCGCACGGTCCCGCGAAGGGAAGGAAAAATAGAACAAGAAGAAAAAAGAAAGATAGAATTGAACAACCGTACAGGCATGTTTTGCGCATTGCATACGGCTCTGTTATGGAATTTTCTTTTCCCTCCCCTCTTTAAGAGAGAGAAAAGTAGGATCTATCAGATCCAGTAAGCCATTTACCATCCTTTTTTAGGAGGAATCAAAAAATACTATGATGGTTCCGTTGCTTTAGATATTTTATCTTATTATCCATCTCGTTTTCAATTCAGCAATCCCAAAGTGTTTTCTTGATCCGAAAAACGAAGGAAAGATGAAAATGATCTTTTTTTTGTATTCTTTCATAACATAAATATTTGAAAGAGACTTCGAGTGTAGAAGCAAAAGGGTTTGTGACGCTGAAATGGATCCCCCATCCATAAGATCAAATCCGGAATAACCTTTGTTTCATACTACTACCTCGATACATAATCACATGTTGTGAAAAACAAACAAAATTGTTTGCTCATATCAAATCCCAAATGCCATGCTATTATTACTTTATATTCATATTTTATATGGCGAAGGCATAGTCTTCTTCTTTTTTTTTTCTCTTTAAAAAACTCATTGGCGCCAAGCGTGAGGGAATGCTAGACGTTTGGTAATTTCCCCTCCGACCAGGATGAAAGATCCCATTGAAGCTGCTAATCCCATGCATATTGTATGTACATCTGGTGACACAAATTGCATAGTATCATAAATAGCTATTCCCGGGATTACCCACCCGCCGGGAGAGTTTATAAACAAATAAAGATCCCGAGTACCATCCTCTATACTGAGATATACCATCAAACCAACAATTTGATTCGAGATCTCGCTATCAACTTCTTGACCTAAAAAAAGTAATCTTTCTCGATAAAGTCGGTTGATTAGGACAAAATTTTATCCCTTAGGAACCGGACGCGCATCTTTAGATGCATACGGTTCAAAAAAAATTAAAAAAATTGTGTGAAAGAGAGAATCAATGTGTCGACCCCAGCCCCCCCTTTTGTAGCAAGCTTTTACTAAGGAAAAAACCAAGCTAAAGAGGGCTTTTTCCCAATTTTTAAAGAAAGATGAATAAGTTTCCAATTACTTCTTTTTAACCTATAAAAAAAAAGAATTCATTGAACTTATCGAATTAACCTCTCATTGATGTATTGTCACATTGAGATTCAAATGACAATGTGATTTTCTTGTTCCTGAATGGGCCCCCTCAATTCTTTTTTTAGGTTTCTTTTTCTACTCCGGGTAAAGATCCGCCCGAATTGGATTCGCACATATAGGACAAATGCTGCCTATACCACTTCCTTTTGGTACAATTTTTGTTTCAATTTCTTTTCATCATTTCTCATATTTTCTTTTTAAAAATATGCAATGTATTTATCATATTACTCGATTGATTGGCAAGTTTGAAGTCGCTTCTATAGATTAAGATTAAATAAGAATCCTTTATGATACTAGTAGTAAATGTGTAGGATTACTAATTTTCAATTTTATGAACGGAGCCTGTATACTTTAATTTATTAATTAATATTTATATATTTATTTTTTTCTTGTTAATCTAACCATAAATCTTATTAATTGATAATAATCCCCAAAATCAACAAACAAAAAATTGATCTAATTACACTTCACGCTCCGAATTCTTGATAGTTTATGATATAATCAATCTTTCTTGGGGAAGACAGAGGATATCTCAATCGGGAGAGAGAACGGGGAAATCCCATATGACCCAATATGTCTGACAAGTCGCACTATACGTCAACCCAAGCCGCGTCTTCCTCTCCAGGACTCCGAAAAGGTACTTTTGGAACACCAATGGGCATAAAATGAAAGAAAAGGGAGTTAAGTACTATACTTTACTTTTATGTGGAAACGTAACAATAGATTTTTTTGTCTTCCTATTTTTATTTTATCGTTTTCCTAGTCGAATATTGTTGTTTATCATATTTTATCCATAGATTTAGAGGGTGTCCATAGGAAGACAGGTTGAATAAAGTCCAAATCTTACGAAGGGATCACCAAATGATGAGCAAGCCCTTTTGTATTGCATTTGCTCCAAAAGTGGGCCCAATCCCCATTGCATATTGGTACTTATCGGGTATAGAATAGATCTGTTTCTCTTTGCTCTTACGAACGGAATTGTTCCATTATTACTAATGGAACGGAATAAATAATAAATATGAACTGTTGATTCGAGATAATCTAACGGAAGGGTAAGGTGCATAGCATAGTCTTTTCCAATTCAATGCGAGAAAGTCACATAGTGTCTATTTATTTTTCATAAAGGGGTTTTTCCATGGGTTTGCCTTGGTATCGTGTTCATACCGTCGTATTGAATGATCCCGGCCGATTACTTTCTGTCCATATAATGCATACAGCTCTAGTTTCTGGTTGGGCCGGCTCGATGGTTTTATACGAATTAGCGGTTTTTGATCCCTCTGACCCTGTTCTTGATCCAATGTGGAGACAGGGTATGTTCGTTATACCCTTCATGACTCGTTTAGGAATAACTAATTCATGGGGTGGTTGGAGTATTACCGGGGGGACTATAACGAATCCGGGTATTTGGAGTTACGAAGGTGTAGCCGGAGCACATATTATGCTTTCTGGTTTGTGCTTCTTAGCAGCTATCTGGCATTGGGTGTATTGGGACCTAGAAATATTCCGCGACGAGCGTACGGGAAAACCCTCCTTGGATTTGCCCAAGATCTTTGGAATTCATTTATTTCTTGCCGGAGTGGCTTGCTTTGGGTTTGGAGCATTTCATGTAACAGGCTTGTATGGTCCTGGAATATGGGTGTCCGACCCTTACGGCTTAACCGGAAAAGTACAACCTGTAAACCCATCTTGGGGGGCGGAAGGCTTTGATCCTTTTGTTCCAGGAGGAATAGCTTCTCATCATATTGCAGCAGGGACATTGGGTATATTAGCGGGCCTATTCCATCTTAGTGTTCGCCCGCCCCAACGTTTATACAAAGGATTACGTATGGGCAATATTGAAACTGTCCTTTCTAGTAGTATCGCTGCTGTCTTTTTTGCAGCTTTCGTAGTTGCTGGAACTATGTGGTATGGTTCAGCAACTACCCCAATTGAATTATTTGGTCCCACTCGTTATCAGTGGGATCAGGGGTACTTTCAGCAAGAAATATATAGAAGAGTTAGCGCTGGGCTAGCCGAAAATCTCAGTTTATCAGAAGCTTGGTCTAAAATTCCCGAAAAATTAGCTTTTTACGATTACATTGGTAATAATCCGGCAAAGGGAGGATTATTCAGAGCAGGCTCAATGGACAACGGCGATGGAATAGCTGTTGGCTGGTTAGGACACCCCGTCTTTAGAGATAAAGAAGGTCATGAACTTTTTGTCCGTCGTATGCCTACCTTTTTTGAAACATTTCCAGTAGTTTTGGTAGATGGAGACGGAATTGTGCGAGCAGATGTTCCTTTTAGAAGGGCGGAATCCAAGTATAGTGTGGAACAGGTAGGTGTAACTGTTGAGTTCTATGGCGGTGAACTCAATGGAGTTAGTTATAGTGATCCTGCTACTGTGAAAAAATATGCTAGACGTGCTCAATTGGGGGAGATTTTTGAATTAGATCGTGCTACTTTGAAATCAGATGGTGTTTTTCGCAGCAGTCCAAGGGGTTGGTTTACTTTTGGACATGCTTCATTTGCTTTGCTCTTCTTTTTCGGCCACATTTGGCATGGCGCTAGAACCTTGTTCAGAGATGTTTTTGCTGGTATTGATCCAGATTTGGATTCTCAAGTAGAGTTTGGAACATTCCAAAAAATCGGAGACCCAACCACAAGGAGACAAGCAGTCTGATACAACATTGCTCCGGTATATGTATATTTCTCTTCTATTTTTTTTTGCTAATCTAATATAGAGTATCGGAAAAGTCTTGATTTGGATCATTGCTTTCCTTTGACTCTTTCCCCTTATTACGGGAAATGATTCCAAATGCACAGGTACGTAAGCTATAATTGTAAACCACGATCGAGTCTATGGAAGCATTGGTTTATACATTCCTGTTAGTATCGACTCTAGGGATAATTTTTTTCGCTATTTTTTTCCGAGACCCACCTAGGATTTCTACTAAGAAGATGAAATGATTTTTGATTATCTCAATTTCAATTAAAATAAGAAACCTCCCAATATAATAGGGAGGTTCGTTATTTCAACTAGTCCCCGTGTTCTTCGAACGGATCTCTTAATTGTTGAGAGGGTTGCCCAAAAGCGGTATATAGGGCATACCCAGTAAAGCTTACAAGTGAACCAGATATGAAGATGGTGACTAGGGTTGCTGTTTCCATTATTATAGAATTTTAAGACCATGAATGATGGATCTACGTTACAATAAGATCCGTTTATTTACAACGGAATAGTATACAAAGTCAACAGATCTCAATCAATGCAATAGGATTTATGGCTACACAAACCGTTGAGGATAGTTCCAAATCTGGGCCAAGACGAACTGTTATAGGGGATTTATTGAAACCTTTGAATTCGGAATATGGTAAAGTAGCCCCCGGGTGGGGAACGACCCCCTTGATGGGGGTCGCAATGGCCTTATTTGCAATATTCTTATCCATTATTTTGGAGATTTACAATTCTTCCGTTTTACTGGATGGAATTTTAGTCAGTTAGTTCTATAATAACTATGAAGTCCTGATGTTTCAATCAAAATCAATAAAACCGGGGCTTTTCCATTCAATCCTAAATTTTTGAAGACTCGGGTTACTGGGTTGGTAGTTCGATCGCGGAATTCCCTTGTTTCGGTATTTCCGGAATATGAGTGTGTGACTTGTTCTAATTGATCCTATTGATAGTACAGAAAACGGATCTGTCATCTCGATAGAGATGGGCTTTGCCTCGTCGGATATTTATTCTAGTATCTGGAGCACAGAATATATGGAATAGATCAAGAAATAGTTGAACTATGATTCATGCGTACTATTCATACCTCGCAGCCGGACTCCCAAAAATGTGTAAAGTGGTCTCAAATAGTTTTTCTTCTTTCAGAAGCACTCTTATCCTAGACTGAAGGAGATATAGCTATATTTACTTGGATTTTGATTTTTATCCATAACACCCATTATCCATTCATTGATAAGTGATGATCAAAGGGTTCTTACTCAAAGAACTTTTTGGTTTAGGGGCTTTATTGAATCATCGTGGTTCTAGTATGAATCTGAGGTTTTAATCAAATCATAGGGTCTCAACAAGATAATTCCTATAAATTCCTATTAATTTCTAGTAAATAGTAAAGTAAATTCGCATTTCAAAAAAAAAATGAATTCATAAAAAAATGAAATTAATAAATAGGAGAGGAGAGTATTCAAGAGGCCTGTAACGATCAGCATAAAGACGGATGAGCCAACTTGATATTTTGGCATTATTATCAAAAACGGGATTTCGGGTTTTGATTCTTTCATATACTCAGAGATGATTGAATCAAGTAGTTAAGAAGTTTCAAACTTTCTATTCTATTACATATCCGTTTTAACCAGTATTTGTGTGTTTCTGCTTGAGCCGTACGAGATGAAATTCTCATATACGGTTCTCGGAGGGGGAGTCCTTGGGTTTACCTATCTCAATAAAGTATATGATTGGTTCGAAGAGCGTCTCGAGATTCAGGCGATCGCAGATGATATAACCAGTAAATATGTTCCCCCTCATGTCAACATATTTTATTGTCTAGGAGGGATCACACTTACTTGTTTTTTAGTACAAGTTGCTACGGGTTTTGCTATGACTTTTTACTACCGTCCGACCGTTACCGAGGCTTTTGCCTCGGTTCAATACATAATGACTGAAGCTAATTTTGGTTGGTTAATCCGATCAGTTCATCGATGGTCGGCAAGTATGATGGTCCTAATGATGATTCTGCACGTATTTCGTGTTTATCTCACAGGTGGATTTAAAAAACCTCGCGAATTAACTTGGGTTACCGGTGTAATTCTGGCTGTATTGACTGCATCCTTTGGCGTAACCGGTTATTCCTTACCT